AGAAGTGGACTCTAGGGCTAGGGTAATTACTAATTGAATTGAGTTGAGTAATCAAACTGTATTAATAGTTTCATAATCCTTCTGCAAAGCGTTTTTCTTTCAAATATCTTCATTTTAAAATTCGACTGGAATCCAGTAAAGTAATGTAATAGATGACGAATAACCTTTCAATCAAACAAATAGTTAAATTAAATGATTCCCATCTTCGTATTTTGAAACTAAACGGAATACGCATGATATGCAATTTTTTCCAACCAAATTGAAATAGAGTATTTAGATGAACTAGCTCTTAACAGAATTATATATAAATATTACAATGAGGAGCAACCGACCCCTTTTTATTTGTTTCTCGCTTTACTGTTCAAAGAGGAAGTCGATCTGTTATTATGTAGATACGTATTTTATAAGATAAGAGTAAAGGTGGGCATTCAATTATATCATATTGATCGAAATCGGTCTAACCCAAATGAATGTACCAAAGTAAAGAACTCGAATTGGGGTACTATGTATATTACACATATGGGAGTTATATGTACATATATCAATATACAGATTACGGAGTGATCTACATTAAGCCATCTTTCTTTATACAGTCCAACTTTATTATTTTATATAATAATGTATAGTAGAATTATACACTAATAGATAGTATGGTAGAAAGGTTCCTATATTCCTTTCTACCATACTATCAAATCTCATATACGTCTGATTTTAATTCGCTCATTTTATTTAAGACGTGGAATTTGAATCCCTTTCATTTCTTCCATTATTGATAAGAACTAAGAAGTCAAGCTTGATTCAAATTAATCGTTTTGACTGACCGTTTTTACGTAAATGATAAGTAAAAAAGCAGTAGGAACTAGAATGAACAGTGCAGTAGCAATAAATGCGAGAATATTTACTTCCATAATTTCATCGTTTTTTTACTTCATAATTAATAACTCGGGATCTGATCCCATAGAGATTCTAAATCTTTATCCTGTAAATTCAATGGGAGAAATACATCCCGATGATATTGAATCGGATCAATATCATTGAATAACAATATCTGAGCTATCAAATCTATTCATCATCGAGAATGGAATAGTATAACATAGGAAGATCTTTTATCCATACGGAAGAAAAACCTAAAATGGAATTCCTGATCCAATTTAGAATCTCATTGAATTATTATTCTTTATTTTATCCATTCGTTATTTTCTATAACCTACCGTCTTATTTATAGAATCATATATATAATATAATAAAGGATGATCTGGCCCATCTTCCGCTTCCATTGGTCAAAAACCCAACCCAAATAGTAGAAGTAAAATGGAAAAAATAAGAAGAAAAGATCGAATATTTTGATAAATTAAAAAAGAAAAAATGAACTCTTTTTTTTTAGTTTGTTCTTTCTTCGATAGGACCTTCCCCGGAAATAAAAAAAGATTTCTCATTCCCTCACTAAGAGAAGAGAGGGTCTATCTTTTCTTTGTTTGCTCTTCCTTTTCTTAATTACTTAATTTAAATATTCCTTTCTTTCCTTGAACCGGCCCTGGGACACATATATCCAAAATGAAATATGTAGTTTGAATGATATAAATAGATTGTTTCCTATTAGTAATTTAAGTTATCAAAAATTGGAGCTAGAAAGAGGCTTTAATATGAAAAAAAGTATTTTATCGAGGTAACTATGTGAAAAGTGCATTTTTTATCGTACAATAAACGAATCCAAATTTGTGTATATGCTCTAGTGAAAGTATATATATAAGTATTCGATTCCCTTCCACGGGTCAGGAGCAATCGAAAAAACCAGACAAGGATTTCTTTTAATCCTAACTAAATAGGGTGCTACTCACAATTGTACCAATTCAATATGCCTATCCCCCTCGGTACTAATTGAAGTAATTGAAATTGTCGCATTGTATTTTCTCAATAAAAAATTCGAAACGGAAAAAAAAGGACCCTATGGGAATTAGATCCCACTCTATGCCCCTTGACAGAAAATAAAAAAATGAATTGATGGAGTCATCGGATACTAGGTCGGGACTGACGGGGCTCGAACCCGCAGCTTCCGCCTTGACAGGGCGGTGCTCTGACCGATTGAACTACAATCCCAGAGAAATAAGGTATACAGCATACATATTATTAATGATTTGATTAAGACTAGTTTAATTTAGAATTGTCGTATTGTAGAAAGGAGTGATTGGTATATTAATATCCACATAGATATGGACTTTAGTGAGAACGACACGGATTACTAGAAATCCTATTGTCAAATCGTGTTAAATCGATTGATACGAAATCTTTCCAAAAAATATTTTGACTTGTTAATTCTTGTCCTATGTTTTCGGATTATGATATGAATCCAGATAATTCATAAAATGAAGAATATATCGGAAAAAAACAAATAGGATATAAAATTAACCAGACGTTTCCGGCGGACAAATTTATTATATTATGTAATCTCATGATGGATCGGTGAATTCTTGGGCCGAGCTGGATTTGAACCAGCGTAGACATATTGCCAACGAATTTACAGTCCGTCCCCATTAACCACTCGGGCATCGACCCAGGAAGAATCAAGTCTAGACTTATTGATAATACATGATCAACCTCCTTTCGTAGTACCCTACCCCCAGGGGAAGTCGAATCCCCGCTGCCTCCTTGAAAGAGAGATGTCCTGAACCACTAGACGATGGGGGCATATCTGCGATGCCCAACCGACATCATACTATATATACTCATAGTATGAATAGTTTTTTGTAATTGTCAATATAATGTAATGGTGTGACTAAATACGAATAAGTTTTCCACCTTTCCTTTCGCGATTCCGATAGAATATTTTTTCATTCATGGTTCATGAATGAAAAAAATTCTATTTCTATATATAGATTCTATATCATTAGAATGGATAAACATTCCGAAATAATTATAATGTGTTATAATTAATAATTAATGAAGTATAGGATCGCTAGTGATTTGTCCGACAGAAAAGCCATTCTTCAACCTTCACGCATCGATTCACGCATTGTTAAGATGCGATATTCCTATCTTACAGCTAGGAAATTAAGAAACGATAGAAAGTTTCTTTTTTTCTAAGAGCAGAGCTTGGATTTCAGGTACGAGTTGAATCTTTTCATTCCATACATTACATGATTTGATCACATATCAAATATCTTGGATCTATTTCAATTTGTGTATTAATCAAACGAATCTCGTTGTGATAGGGGTCAATAAAAGAAAAAAAAAGTAATTAGGTTTTAGCCTAGACTGACTAAAAAAAAAAAAAGATATTCCCGAATGAGACACTATGAGCCTACTGTATGCACCTATGTAATGTAATATGTAGGTATATAATATATGTATATGTCTTCACATTGTCTCATTCAGGAATGGAATAAAATAGGCCCTTTTAACTCAGCGGTAGAGTAACGCCATGGTAAGGCGTAAGTCATCGGTTCAAATCCGATAAGGGGCTTTTTCCACAAAACTCTAGTTTCAATCTTCATTTAAGGGGCTTTTTCCACAAAACTCTAGTTTCAATCTTCATTTTTTAGAAGACAACTATGTCACTACAGGCTATATTCTTACTCAACTCAGGTTTCATTATTCCATATTTTTGGTTCGAGGACATAGATATTCTACCTACTCAACCCCAATTATGAATCGCCAAATATTCCGACTTTTCCGTTATTCCAATCAAATCCATCATAAATATAAGAAATAAAAAAGTTAAGTGGACCTGACCTATTGAATCATGACTATATCAGCTATTCTGATATTCAAATTTGATAGAGATAGAATTGTAGCCTCGAAATTTTTTTTTTCATTTCCTTTAGACTACGTCGCAAGAATTTAGAATTTGTCGATATTTCCGATTCAATCTTTTTTGGATCCTCCATAAGAATAAATTATTATTCCGTTCCTCCACTCCTCCACGCGAAACGTTTATTCTGAGTCACAAAATAAGAGACGTCTATTTTTGAATATCTTTCTTTGATTCAAAAAAAAAAAGGATCGGTTGCTTATATATAGATTTTTTTTATCTATCTATAGTTATAAATATAGATAGATCGGGTCGTGGCTTTATGTACCAAATATTTACAATGCATCCTCTATTTTTGTTTCGACAATGGGATGGATAACGAGAACGGATACTAGAAATAGAAAGATATTTGAATTTCCAGTCTACTATCCACTATATAGTATATAGTATTTAATTTACTATTTTATATTGCATATCATATTTCATTTAGAGACAGGGGGAAAATAAGGAATTTCCCCTCTTTTTCTGACAACAACAAGGTAAAGTAAATAAGCAAATAGTCCATTTTTTGGCTCGAACCATTCAAAAATATATTATACTTTGTAGTTTTCGATTCATCTGAAGGAAATATAAAAGAGAAAGAAGACAATAAAATAAAAAAAATGAATTCAAATTGAAAATATCATATAAATTATATAGGGTACTGTAGTCGTTTAATATACTATAGAATAGAAATAAGTTGGAAGAATCCATAGAGATATTTATTGATTGATCTTTTCTCAATATCACAAACAAGATCCAAAAATAAGATTAGTTGGTGGAGCGGGTGTAGATAAGAGGAGCAACTGGTGATGGGAGCGGGGATCATTTGTTCAAAGCATAGTTCTTTCAAAAAATTCATCTGAGTTGAGTGATGAGTCATAAGACAATTCAAGATTCAGATAGTTATTCAGAATAAAAGAGGAAAAAATAATAGAATCGAACTCATGGATTTACCTAGGTCGGTTTATGACTCAATAGAAACAAGAAAGAAAGGATTTTTTTCTTCGAAACCCATTGGAAGCGACGGTGGACGAGGAATCATACATAAGTGATTGAACTCTCGTATGCCCTGAAAATGCTATGAGGTGTTCGAAAATGGTTGAAGTAGTTGAATAGGAGGATCACTATGACTATAACCCTTGGTAGATTTACCAAAGACGAAAAGGATTTATTTGATACTATGGATGACTGGTTACGGAGAGACCGTTTC